TTTGGAGTAGGAGTCCGGTCGCGAGGTCTGAATAGTAGGTATGAATCATAGTTCAAATATTTCTCTTGAGCTATTCCATGTATTCCGTGCTCCAGATACTCGAATAAATATCCGACGGGGCAGAACCATCTCCATTGAGATGAGATGACAGACCCATTTCTGCACGATCAATAGGATCAATTATAACAAGTCACACACTCATATTCCGGAACTACCGAAACAACGAAATTCCGCGGTCGAACTACCAGAATGGTCCAGAAATCCGAGTCCTAAGTGATTCATTTTTGATTCAAAAGCTAGGACTTCGTTGTTCTTGTGGGCCTAACTCATTGAAATTCCATCCAGTAAAACGGAAGAATTATAAATCTCCAAAATAATAGATAGGAATATCGCAAATAGAGCCATTGCGACACCCATTAAGGGGGTAGTTCCCCATCCAGGAGCTACTTTACCATATTCCGAATTCAATGGTTTCAATAAATCCCCTGTAAGAGTTCTTCTTGGCCCAGATCTAGAACTGTCCTCAACGGTTTGTGTAACCATAAATCCTATTGCATTGGTTGAGATCTGTTGACTTTGTATACTATTCCGTTGTAAATAAACGATCTTGTCGTAACGTAGATCCACCATATCGTGGTCTTGAAATTTTCTAATAATGGAAACAGCAACCTTAGTCGCCATCTCTATATCCGGTTCACTTGTAAGCTTTACTGGGTATGCCTTATATACCGCTTTTGGGCAGCCCTCTCAACAACTAAGAGATCCGTTCGAGGAACACGGAGACTAGTTGAAATGATGAACCTCCCCTATTAGTTGGGAGGCTCATTACTTCAATTGAGATAATGAAAAATCATTTCATCTTTTTAGTCGAAATCCTAGGCGGGTCTCTAAAAAAGATAGCGAAAAAAATTATCCCTAGAGTCGAAATTAACAGGAATGTATAAACCAATGCTTCCATAGATTCGATCGTGGTTTACAATTATAGCTTCCACACCTGTGCATTTGGGATCATTTCCCAGACAAGGAAAGGGTAATATTTAAAGAAAAGCAATAATGAAAATAAAAATTTCTCCGGTACCCCGCCTATACCTATGCTAAATAAAAAAAATAGAGGCGAATGATACCAGACCAGAACAACGTTGTATCAAACTACTTGTCTCCTTGTAGTTGGATCTCCAAGTTTTTGGAATGCCCCAAATTCGACTTGAGCATCCAAATCTGGGTCAATCCCAGCAAAAACATCTCTGAACAAGGTTCTAGCACCGTGCCAAATGTGTCCGAAAAAGAAGAGCAAAGCAAACGAAGCATGTCCAAAAGTGAACCAACCCCTTGGACTGCTACGAAAAACGCCATCAGATTTCAAAGTAGCACGATCTAATTCAAAAATTTCCCCCAATTGCGCACGTCTAGCATATTTTTTCACAGTAGCGGGATCACTATAGCTGATTCCATTGAGTTCGCCACCATAGAACTCAACAGTTACGCCTACTTGTTCGACACTATATTTTGATTCTGCCCTTCTAAAAGGAACATCGGCTCGCACAATTCCGTCTCCGTCTACCAAAACGACTGGAAATGTTTCAAAAAAAGTAGGCATACGGCGTACAAAAAGCTCATGCCCCTCTTTATCTCTAAAGACGGGGTGCCCTAACCACCCAACAGCTATTCCATCCCCGTTGTCCATTGAGCCTGCTCGGAATAATCCCCCTTTCGCCGGATTATTACCGATGTAATCATAAAAAGCTAATTTTTCGGGAACTTTAGACCAAGCTTCTGATAAACTCAGATTTTCGGCTAGTCCGGTGCCAACTCTTCGATATATTTCTTGCTGGAAGTACCCCTGATCCCATTGATAACGGGTGGGCCCAAATAATTCGATGGGGGTAGTTGCTGAACCATACCACATAGTTCCAGCAACTACAAAAGCTGCAAAAAAGACAGCAGCGATACTACTGGAAAGGACAGTTTCAATATTACCCATACGTAATCCTTTGTATAGTCGTTGGGGCGGGCGGACACTAAGATGGAATAGGCCCGCTAATATGCCCAATGTCCCCGCTGCAATATGATGGGAGGCTATTCCCCCCGGAACAAAAGGATCAAAACCTTCTGCCCCCCACGCTGGATTTACAGGTTGTACTTTTCCGGTTAGGCCATAGGGGTCGGACACCCATATTCCAGGACCATACAAGCCTGTTACATGAAATGCACCAAAACCAAAGCAAGCCAACCCTGAGAGAAATAAATGAATTCCAAAGATCTTGGGCAAATCCAAGGAGGGTTTTCCCGTACGTTCATCACAGAAGATTTCTAGGTCCCAATACACCCAATGCCAGATGGCTGCTAAGAAGCACAAGCCGGAAAACACAATATGTGCCCCGGCCACACCTTCGTAACTCCAAATACCCGGATTCGCTACAGTTCCTCCTGTGATACTCCAACCACCCCATGAATTGGTTATTCCTAAACGAGTCATGAAGGGTATAACGAACATACCCTGTCTCCACATTGGATCAAGAACGGGGTCAGAGGGATCAAAAACCGCTAATTCATATAGGGCCATCGAGCCGGCCCAACCAGCAACTAGAGCTGTATGCATTATATGGACAGAAAGTAAGCGACCGGGATCATTCAATACGACGGTATGAACACGATACCAAGGCAAACCCATGGAAATACCCCTTTTTTATCAAAGATAAATGGACACTATGTGACTTTATCGCATTGGAAAAGACTATGCTATGGCCCTCCGCCTTTCAGTGGATTATCTCGAGGCAAGGGTTAATATTTATTCCCTTCCATTGGAAATAATTGAACAATTCAATTCTGTTCGTAGGAACAAAGAGAAACAAATCTATTCTATACCCGATAAGTACCAATACGCAATGGGGGGGGTTGGTCCCATTTTTTTTTTGAGCAAATGCATAGAGACTTGTTCATCATTCGAATGACCCATTCGTAATAATTTTTTTTTTCCGTTATTCATTCTGTCTTCCTCCATGAACCCTCCAATCTATGGATAAAATCCAATAAACGTTTTTAAAAATAAACGAAAATATTAGGAAGGTGAGAAAGCCATTGTTACGTTTCCACATCAAAGTAAAATATAGTACTTAGTGCTTTTTTTTTTTAACTTAATGCCCATTGGTGTTCCAAAAGTGCCTTTTCGGAATCCTGGAGAGGAAGATGCAGTTTGGGTTGACGTATAGTGCGACTTGTCAGACATATTGGGTCATATGGGATTTCCCCGTTCTCTCCCCCGATCGAGATACCCCCTGTTTTGCCCAAGAAAGATTGATTGAATCGTTAATAATAATTATAATTCGAATTCGGAGCGTGAAGCGCAATTAGATTAGATCAATTTTTTTGTTGGTTTGGGGATCAAAATTATATCAATTAATCCGTATTATCAACTAGAATAATTTATGGTTAGGTTGGACCAATAAGAAGTATCCAGGCTCCGTTCAGGAAATACCAAATTGGGAATCTACGGATAATTACCGCTTGTATCATAACGGATTCTTATTATATTTATACCATAACATAATGTATAATATAAGTGATAATATAAGTGATCTTAAACTGCCAATCAATAAAGTAATATGATGAATACATCAAATATTTGGTATTGGTGGAAGGCATGAAACCGGGCGAATTGAAAAAAAAAAAGTCGTAGCAAAAGCAAAAAGAAGTGGTACTGGGATTATTTGTACTATATGTGCAAATAGAATTCGGGCAGATTTTTACCCGGAGTAGAGCATAAACCTAAAAGAATTGAGGAGGCCCGTTTAGGAACAAGAAAATAACATCGTGATTCGAATCTCGATGAAACCAATACATCAATGAGAGGTTAGTTCGATAAGTTCAATGAATTCTTTTTTTTTATATTATAGGTTCAAATTCTTATAGGTTAAAGGGAAGCGATTCAAAACTCATGTTTCTTAAAAATGAAAGAAAAAGCCTCTTCGTTTAGTTAGGAAAAAACTTTTTTTTTACGAAAAAACAAAAACAAAGAGGGCTGGAATCGACACATTGATTCTTTTTGTTTTTTCGTTTCGCCATTTTTTGAACCGTATGCATCTAAAGGCGCGTGTGCGGTTCCGAAGGAAATTTTGTCCTAATCAACCGACTTCATCGAGAAAGATTACTTTTTTTAGGGCAAGAGATTGATAGCGAGATCTCAAATCAAATTGTAGGTCTCATGATATATCTCAGTATAGAGGATGCGACCAGGGATCTTTATTTGTTTATAAACTCTCCCGGCGGGTGGGTAATCCCCGGAATAGCTATTTATGACACTATGCAATTTGTGTCACCAGATGTACATACAATATGCATGGGATTAGCCGCTTCAATGGGATCTTTTATCCTGGTTGGAGGAGAAATTACCAAACGTCTAGCATTCCCTCACGCTTGGCGCCAATGAGTTTTTTTTTTATTTGAGAGAAAACATAAGACTATGCCTTCGCTATATGGAATATAAATAATAAGTAATAATAGCATGGCACCTCGAACTCGATATTAACAAACCATTATTTCATTTTTTTTTCCATAACATGAGATTCTGTATCGAGATAGTAGTATGAAACAAAGGTTATTTCCCGATTTCATCTTATGTATCGGAGGTCTGTTTCAGCGTCACAAACAAATCCTTTTTTGCTTCTACACCAGAAGTCTCTTTCCGATATTTAGGTTATGAAAGAGTACGAAAGAAAATAAAAAAAAAAAATTTTACTTATTTGATCCGATCAGAAAGATACTTTGGGATTGCAGAATCACAGAACAGACGAGATAAAATAAATATATAAAGCAACGGAACCATCATAGTATTTTTGGCTCCTCCGAAAGGAAGGATGGTAAATGGAGCATTCAACGATCTGGATCTGATGGATCTTATTTGTCTCTTTCTTCAATGGAAGGGAAAAGTAAATTCCATTTAGGAGCCGTATGCAATGCACAAAAAAATATGCCTGTACGGTTGTTCAATTCTATCTTTTTCCTCTTGCTTGTTATTCTTTATCCTACCCCTTCATGCGATCGCGCGAGATAGGGGAACCATTCATTATGTTATTATATTATATCGCCAGGGTTATGATCCACCAACCTGCTAGCTCTTTTTATGAGGCATCAACAGGAGAATTTATCCTGGAAGCGGAAGAACTACTAAGACTACGCGAAACCCTCACAAGGGTTTATGTACAAAGAACGGGAAAACCCTTATGGGTTATATCCGAAGACATGGAAAGAGATGTTTTTATGTCAGCAACAGAAGCCCAAGCTCATGGCATTGTTGATCTTGTAGCGATCGAAAATAACGGGGGTTTCGCATAAAAATCCTAGATTCTATCTCGAACCATAATTAGAATGATCCGTAAGTTCATATTTTATGTTCTTACCCAGGTAAAAAATTAAGAAGTAATTCATCATGATCGGGTTAGGATCGATCTAAACCAGCTTTTGGATACGATGCAGCATGCCAACTATTAAACAACTTATTAGAAATACAAGACAGCCAATCCGAAATGTTACGAAATCCCCTGCTCTTCGAGGATGTCCTCAGCGTCGAGGAATATGTACTAGGGTGTATGTGCGACGCGTTCAGATCATGGGCTGGAACAAATGAGACAATTTTTACAGTATCAATGACCAGTACCAACGAATAGGATGGAATGGACGAACTCCATTCACTATCTAAAAATAGTGATCTATCATATACCTATATTGTGTTATTGTGTGTATGGTATGGAATTTATGGTTTCCATTGGTGCAAATCCAATCACCTCAATTTGAGATGAAAAGCAATTCCCCATTGGTAGCAAGTGGTATCCATTAAGCGGGGAAATTTTATTTAAAAAACAGAATAATTCTGTTCCTACTCTTGCAAGAACGGACTAACAGGGTCAGCTACCTAGCCAACCTTCACAACTAAATGCCGTCACTGTATGGATAGATCTCGTTGTGAAAAGACCTATTACTGTATAATTCATGGGTAGAGCCAAAGAGTGTGAACTGTACAAGTTACCAAAACATTGATTAAATGAGTAAGGGGCTCCGGTGTATAGAGAGGACCTCACCGTTTAAGAAGTAACCATAGAAACGATGGAAGCCACTATTTCTATTTTATTTCTATTTTATTTATTTATCCATTTACTACGTATTTATTACTATTTATTTGATACTTAATATCGGTCAAATTTTATATTTTATTTTGGGGCGAAATGCAAATGCCTGGAAGAAATAAAAAATCGTGGTTGGGAAGGTCATAGTAGCAAAAGCCATTGGAATTTTTATTTTATACATCGGAAGAATCCGTTTTGTTATTAATTAAACTAGAAGAGGGGAAAAGAATGACTGAAAGAAAAGAAATCAATTAGTTATTCATCAAAGTTTTATTTGATTCAATGACCAGAGTTAGACGAGGATATATAGCTCGGAGACGTCGATCAAAAATGCGTTTATTTGCATCAACCTTTCGAGGGGCTCATTCAAGGCTTACTCGAACTATTATGCAACAGAAAATGAGAGCTTTGGTTTCTACTCATCGGGATAGAGGCCGGCAAAAGAGAGATTTTCGTCGTTTGTGGATCACTCGGATAAACGCGGTAACCCGCGAGGGTAGGGTATCCTATAGTTATAGTAGATTAATACACGATCTGCGCAAGAGACAGTTGCTTCTTAACCGTAAAATACTTGCACAAATAGCTATATCAAATAAGAATAGTCTTTACATGATTTCTAATGAAATCCTCAAATAAGGAGATTTAAGGAATTCGACGGAATGATTTAAACGGAGTTCCCCGGAGAATGAACTCCGGGAAGATAGAATCGAAATTCATATGATAACAGTAGGAATGAATAAACACGCTTCAATAATAAAAAAAAGATTTCTCCTCCCCCCCCCCCCCATTATTTTTTCTTTTTTTCTTATGACGCGACAATCTAATCTCTCGGCTTTTCCAACAAAACATCAATCGGAGTTTGAGTTCCAATTAGAGTTTTTATTCAATTCGGGTGGTGGGTCTACTTATTTATGTTTCTAGGGCCGGTAGTTCTAGGGAACGACTCGGCTCTCTCAAATTGTTTCTCATTATTAAGAAAAGGTAATGAAGATAAAATGCGAGCTTGTTTTATAGCGATAGTAATTAATCTTTGTTGTTTCAAAGTCAATCTGTTCACTCTTCTAGATAATATTTTTCCTTGTTCACTAATAAATTGACTAATTAAGCTCATGTTTCTATAATCAATTCGATCCCCCGATCCAATTGGGGGCAAACGCCTACGAAAAGATCGCTTGGATTTACGAAAGGGTCGCTTGGATTTATCCATGGTTTATTTCTTATCTCTAAAATCCTAGTTTATTTCTTCATTCATTTCGGATCCGACCGAAAGAGGACTTGATTTGTTTATTTTATATTATATTTTAATATAATTATAATAATATAATATATGTTTATTTTCATTTTTATAATTAAAAATATTTATTTAAATATTAATTATATT